ATGATCCGCAGCTGTCAATATATCTCGTGGTAATAAAAATGTATTGTTCTGAGGTATATCAAGATTAAGCTTTTGGTTCATATTTCGTCGACCAATTCTTCCCAATTCACACCTTTGTTGAAAAAATTTTTTTTGTAATTCTTTACATAAAGATTCAGAAAATACTGGATCTCCACCAACACAAGCAAATTGTCGATAAAATTCTAAAATGGCATTTTCTTTTGACCCGATTTTTTTTTTATCCTTGTCATTTAGGAAAGACACGAAAATTTCAGGATAACAAACATTCTCTAGAATTTCGCTTAAATTCGAACCCATAGCTGATGATAGAACTAGAATAGATATTTTCTGTTTCCTACTTACACGAGCCCATATCCTTGCTTTTCTATCAATCTCTAATTCGAATCTCCCCCCCCAATCTGATATTATAGTGCCTGTATACACCGAAATTCCGTTAGGGTCCAATTCTGAACGATAATAGATACCGGGGCTTTGCAATATTTGATTGATTACAATTCGGTATATTCCATTTACTATAAAAGTTCCCAGAGAATTCATTAGAGGAATATTTCCAATAAAAATAGTTTGTTCTTGTATGTTCCGACAACTTTTCCAAATTAATCCCGCGGATACATATAATTCAGCAGAATATGTAAGCGATTCATATACAGCATCTTTTTCGTTTATAAAGGGTTCTAATAATTGATATGTTTCTACAAATAATTGAAATTCAATTTCTTGATCTGTATCCTCTATTTTTGGAAACTTAAAAAGCCCCTCTGTTAAGCCCTGATCAATGAATCTACAAAACCCTTCAAATTGTATCTGATTCAATCCAGGTAGTGTAGACATTCCTTCATTTTCACTCTCAAGCATTTTGAACTTCCCCGTGAATTTTATAGAAAAATATTCCATGATTTGCTGTCATTCTTCATCAAATCACATGAATCCATTTAGTAATAATGGAATTTCTGTTCTTTTTACTGAATTACATGAAATTGTACCTAACTCTGTGTATGAAATACTTATTATGAAAAGAGGAATAAATAAAATCGAATTTTACACTCAACTTCGAAGGAAGGAATTTGCAACAAAACAAACAGATAGAATCGAAATTCTAATCTAAAAATGGAAATGAATTGAAAAATTCGACCTGGATTTTAAGGTTTTTTAAGGAATATCAAAAAAAATACATTCCATTTCTATCAGTATTAATTTCTATCATTATTATAATATTACATATTCCAATTCAATCGGATACCAGAAAAAAATGAATTCGGGATTTGTTCTGCTCAATGAGATAAGGATCTAATAATCCGAAACAATATAGAATTCATTTTTTTGAAACTTAACCTTTTTTTATTGTTCAAAAAAGAATTAGAAAAAGAGGAGAAACATTTTTTACTTTTTGGGGAGAATACGATTAGAGTGTGTAATAAGATTTCTATGTATTAATATAGATCTAACTCTAGCTATAGTTAGCTATCTATATCTATATATATAGATAGATCTATGTCTAACTTTATTGCAGTCATATCCGTTCGGGACAACACATAACACGTCGTGTTAATTTTTTTTTCTATTCAATCTATTTAATAGAAAAAATTGAAAAAAAGGAGGGGGCGCCAGAATTTTTTGAGAATTCCGTATTCGTATAGTATAGGTATTATATATATATAGATAAGATACCCGATTAGATAATACCTGTGTAACAATTCAAATTTATGTTCTAGGGTTTACATATACTGACAGTTGCTGTTATAATTGGAATAGAGAAAGTTTTTTCAATAAAAAAAAAGAAAGAAATATTGGTTGGTTATGTATCCATTTTTATTTTCTTATCTCACTAAGTATCTCATTAAGAAATGAAAAAAGGATATTCAAATATTCAAGAATTATTCATAAATTAATAGTTAACGGTTGCAATTTGTCCCGAGATTTTTTTCTTTTGTAACAGAAGGTGTAAGCTTGTTTTTTTTTATTTCATGTTTTTTCAGTTCAATAAAAAAAAGGGGGGATATTCTCATATATTTCATATAGAAATATATATACTGGCGGCATGGCCGAGTGGTAAGGCGGGGGACTGCAAATCCTTTTTCCCCAGTTCAAATCCGGGTGTCGCCTGATCGACAAGAGATTTGAAATATTGTATTACATTCTATTTTTTTTATGCTTAATGTTTTCCGGTTTTACTTAAAATAATAGAAAAGAACTTTTGATATGTTCTAATAGAGTGGATTCTGGTTTTTCGTCAATGGCGTTAGCCCAGAATCTTTTTTTGACTCTGTACCAACAATTCCACTATTATTATTATTATAGTATTTTGAGTGAATAATCCAAAAGAAAAAAAATACAAGAACAATTTTTGAACAATAAAGAATAAAAAAATTCCTTCATATTGATATAGATAGGAGACAAAATTTACATGGATATAGTAAGTCTTGCTTGGGCTGCTTTAATGGTAGTTTTTTCTTTTTCCCTTTCCCTCGTGGTATGGGGA